AACCTAATCTAGTGTATTCATATTTCAATTATAAGTTCCGAAATGTAGCCTATTTTTATGTTTTAAATCGAGGATATTATCCTATTTAAATAAACGCTTATTAGTCATTATCTTATTAGTCATTATTAAGAAACAGTCGAGTATTAATATTTAGTAATTTTCAAATCTCTTTTATTGGTTTTATTTGATTTAATAGCCGAAAACAAAAAAAGAGAAAAAACTGGATATATATAGATATTCTCATATTCTTACCCCTAGAGAATACCAGATGAAATCGAATGATTTAAGAAAAGGATATAATGAAATTTGTTTCTTTGTTTGGTTCTTCTGATAGAAAAAAAGGATCCGTTTTATTTGACCGAGAGGGCCAATAAACGAAAAAACGATTAATTGTAAAAAGAATTAAAGATATATATATAGAATATAGAAAAAAAAAAAAAAAAAAAAAAAAGAAACAAAGGAAAAGTTCTTATTCGAAGCGCCTCGTGATCGTCAACCAATTCTGTGCTTCAATATAATTACCAGGCGTAAGCGTTATAGCCTGTTTCCAATACTCAGCAGCTTGAACGAACCAAGCCTCCGCCATTTCAGAATCTCCTTGTTGAATGGCCTGTTCTCCACGGTCGGAATAGGCGGGTCATTTCCCTCCCTGAGAACCGTACTTGAGAGTTTCTTACCTCATACGGCTCGACAACCAACTCTTTTGTTTTGGTGTACCAGTTTTTTAACTTTAACCTACCGACTTTAACTTTCATATCAATATCTAATTAAATGTTTAATTGAATGAGATTTCTTATAGATATTAGGTTTTTCTTGGATTAAACAAAAGAGAGTAATTACATGAGTTTCAAACTTTGATTTTGATTTAATTAATATATTAATTAATATAATAAGTTTTATCTTTTCTCCTACCTTCAGAAAAAAAAGGCATGTCCACTGTTACACTGTTATTAGATATTATTAGATATTAGAATTTTCTGAAAGGTAACTATCCCGCTTTCATATAAAAATTTATATAGAATCTTTGAAAAAGACTTTTTTTCATACTTCATAAAAAAGAAAAAGACTTACTGTCTTTAGGATCTGATGCTACACCGCTGCTCAATACCTTAGGGGATCCACTTTATTACATAAGTAGATTCCTAAGATTTATCTCATATTATGATATAAATAAACAGCTCTTGTTGGATCGGTCCAAAACCTTTCCAATTGATCTTTACGGTGCTTCCTCTATCAATTAGATCTTTTTTTATCCATAGAAAGAAAGTATTTAGGCATATCTAGTCTTCACTTCATATTTCGATCTATGAAGTTTATTTTTTTTGCTACAGCTGATAAAAAATCGTTTTGGACGATGCTTATGTAGAAAGCCCTTTTTTATGTTTCTAGTATTTGATTGACTAGCTGTTCGTTTTTTTCTATAGTGGAGATAGTCGCACGTAATGACAGATCACAGCCATATTATTAAAAGCTTGTGGTAAAAAGGGGTTTCGTTCTAATGCCCGAAAATAATATTCTAAAGCTTTGGTATGTTCCCCATTACTTGTGTGGATAAGGCCTATATTATAGAGTATATAACTTCGATCATAGGGGTCAATTTCTAGTCGCATAGCTTCATAATAATTCTGTAATGCTTCCGCATAATTTCCTTCAGATTGAGCCGACATCCGTTACGGTCGTCATTCGCTTTAACGAATTCTCCGTTTCAGAACCGTATGTGAGATTTTCATCTCATACGGCTCCTCCTTTAGGTGCATAATGAAAATAATAAATGGGAAAATTTGATGTAATTATGAACTAAGCGGGGCTAATGTTTTTACAAGAAATCCCTAGCCAACCTTCTTGCAAAAGATCTTTTCTTACTACCAAGTGGGTTCATGCTAGATAAAAATAAAAAAGGAAACTCTAAAAATTGCTTTGTTCTCAACGCCCCTCAATTTCCAGGAATTAGTCACTTCAACAGTCTTCAATGGTTATACGGGTATCCAAAGTACGAACGAGATGGATGTTTATTGTTCCAACCATTTTAATTAGTCCCAATCCCAAAGAAGAAGAAAGAAAAGGAATTATTTTGAAGAAAGTTTTCGTGTTGTTGATTTCTCGGCGTAGTGCTTCTTCCCCTCTGCCTCCTATTCGTATATTGTATTAGTGTAGTAGGATTGATCTGTAATACGGGAACCATAGGTAAAAACCTTTTGCTCAATACTAGAATTCACAATTGAAGCATCTAAGGCTGCATTAATCGTGGATACATGACAGAAGGGATTGCTTTTTTTCTATTATAAACTTCACCTTCAAAAGCGTAGATTTTTTTCAATACTCGTTTTTCTTTCTATTCCAAATCGGCGAGAAATAAAAAAAAAGAATGATAATCAAATCGCACCATCTCTGTAATAAGTAAATGCCTCTTTTTCTCCGGAAGTTGTCGGAATGACTCGTAATAAGATATCAGCTACAATTGTAAAGGTTTTATCAATAAAATTTCCATTTATACGCGATCTTGGCATAGGTAGTAATCCATTCTATAACTCTTTTTATTTCCTTTTCTTTTGTGAGAAAATTGTCTCACCACCAAAGGAATTGTGTAGTACGAACTAACATAAAAGCGAACTCATTAAAATAAAAAAACCTTCGATCTACTTCCAACTTTTCTGGTCAAAAAAAAGTATCTATTAACCATAATCTAAAAAACGACGAATAACTCGCTATTCACCCAGGTACTCAGTCATAATCCTGATGTCGGAGAGATGGCCGAGTGGTTGAAGGCGTAACATTGGAACTGTTATGTAGACTTTTGTTTACCGAGGGTTCGAATCCCTCTCTTTCCGTACTTTCAACTAATTCACAAATCTTACGTGATTGACCGTAATGTATCAAATCACATAAAAAAGAATAGATATAAAATCGACAGTTCTTTGATATGGAAAATGTTGGGAAGAGCAAACAAGGGATCCAAACCTCCCTACCAATCTATGATACATGAATAGGAAAAAGATTCCCCGACAAAACCCCTTATCTTGATCTTGTGCCTTTTTAATCAAAAAATAGGGCAAAGGGGGGGGTTGGCCGAACTCTTGTTTTTAGTTATTTTTTTTACTTAACTTAGGTTTATTAAGTCTGTCGAGAGTAATATTCTACGACAAGCAATTCATTTATTTTCAAACCTACGCATTTCCTATCTATTATTTGATTGACTAACCCTTCATATTGGAATGTGTGAAGAGTCAGATGGTTTGGTAATTCCTCGGTGGCAGATGAATCAAGAAGAGTTTGAACCAAAGTTCTAGAGTTTTGTTCATCCTTCACTGTAATAATATCTCGGGGTTTGCAGCGATAACTTGGTATATCAACTATACGACCATTAACTAAAATATGTCCATGGTTAACTAATTGGCGCGCTTGAGGAATAGTCAAAGCCATACCCAATCGAAAAAGGATGTTATCTAAACGCATTTCAAGTAATTGTAATAAAACTTGACCTGTTGACCCCTTGGCTTTTCCGGCGATACGAACATATTTAAGTAATTGGCGTTCTGTAAGACCATAATGAAAACGCAATTTTTGTTTTTCTTCTAAACGAATACGATATTGAGATTTTTTTCCGGAGCGTGATTGGTTTCGAAGATCGCCTCCTGCCCTAGGTCTTTTACTAGTTAGTCCCGGTAAAGCCCCCAGACGGCGTATTTTTTTAAAACGAGGCCCTCGGTAACGTGACATAAAGACTCCTTTTTTTATTGAAATTGTACAAAACTAAACAAAATTAAAACTGAACTAAATGATAATGATAAATGACGTGAAATCCACTCCAATAAACTATTGGAATACAAAGACTCAGAAGATATATTCTCTGAATATACAGATTTTTTTGTATTGTATATACAATATATATAAATAAAATAAATCACAAAAATTTTCCTTTATTTTCTTGATTTATTTTGCAAAGATCTAACCCTTTTACCTTTTACCCAATATATATTCCTATATGGAATATGGAAGTTTATATGACATAATATAAATATATAAATGGCGTGGTAACTCTTGCAAAAAGGCGGAAGAAGTCTTTTCGATCTTCTTTGATTTTGAAAGTACATTTCAAATCATGTAAAAAAACGCAAAAATATGGAAAAGCCAGCTATCGGAATCGAACCGATGACCATCGCATTACAAATGCGATGCTCTAACCTCTGAGCTAAGCGGGCTTAAATAAACTGGCGCATGCATACAAATTCACTAAACTACTAGATCGTATCAAGTAACTATTCTATTCATATTTTTCCTTATCTATTTAGAATTAATCATATTCTATATATTCTAAAACAGAATATAGCTGAAATAAATAGTGACTATCATGAAATAAATAAAACATAACCTTAATTAATTAAATTTTTAAATTAATAGAATATAGAAATATATTGACTTTCGAATTTTGATTTCATTAGTTTATAAAGTTTCTAAATAAGAAAATCTTAATTAGATCAGAAATCAGAAATCTTTTTTTTAGTGAACTTATATCTGATTTGAAATTCTGGTTTTTTTTTTCCAACCTCGTGCTATTATTTTCCACTTTTTGTCTTTTTATTTTATTTCTAATTATTTCTAATATTATAGAATTTTTTAGAATTATTCGAATTTCAAATCTACGAAGTAGACTTCAAATCTTTTTCCATTGCACATTGTAGAATTCTAAGTTTCAATAATAATCATAAATTTCTTTTAATGTAAGTAAAAAAAAAAAAGAATCGATCGTTCAACTATTTCTTAAAATTTAAGACAAAGATGAGAAAAGGCAGAATATATATATATGTTATGTATATATATAACCATATTGAATTGCAAATAAAAAAATGATAGAATCTTTGTTGATTAGACTAAATAAATGTGGATGGGGCTAAAAAAAATGAAAGAAGATACCAAAGAAATAAAAAAAGTATCTATATGTAATGAATTCAAAAGTTTCGGCATAAGAAAAAGTTGAAAGACATCATAATGAGATCCTAATC